GATCCTACACTCAAATTATTCTTTTTGGTAAGGAGAGATATGAAATATTTGAATCAGATTGGATTTCATCCCAATGTACCTGTACTGCAATAATATGAATGATTCGCTATTCACTCGGTTTCTGGTCAATAATAACATTATATTATGTAGGAGAGATGGCCGAGTGGTTCAAGGCGTAGCATTGGAACTGCTATGTAGGCTTTTGTTTACCGAGGGTTCGAATCCCTCTCTTTCCGTTTCTGTTAATTGACTAATGTTACCGATCACAATATATCAAATAACAATCGATACCGTTATTCCAATCTAAGACCCTCATTTGCTAGAGATTCTCTATTCCTAATTACATTACTTTGATACATAAAATACAACTATCGAAAAGAACGAAAAGGAAAATCCTACTCTTGATCCATTTGTAATACGTAAATGGGAAAATGCGGATCAAAGCCCTTAGATCTATTTATTTTCCTTTACTTCATTCAGTAAAAAAGGGGGCAAAAAATTGTCTGAATCTTTCCTTCTTATTTTCGTTAGGTTCAAGTCTGACGGGAATAATATTCTACGACTAACAACTCATTTATTTTCAAACCAATCAATTTACTGTCTATTATTTGATTTACTAATCCTTTATATTGGAATGAGTCAATAGTCAAATGTTTTGGCAATTCCTCATGGGGGGACGATTCAATAGAATTTTGAATCAGAGCTTTCGATCTTTGTTTATCCTTCGTAGTAATAATATCTCTGGGTTTGCAACGATAACTTGGTATATCCACTATACGACCATTAACTAAAATATGTCTATGGTTAACTAATTGCCGGGCTCCAGGAATGGTCGAAGCCATACCCAATCGAAAAAGGATGTTATCCAAACGCATCTCAAGTAGTTGTAATAAAACCTGATCTGTTGACCCTTTGGCTTTTCCAGCGATATGTACATATCTAAGTAATTGTTGTTCTGTCAGACCATAATGAAAACGCAATTTCTGTTTTTCTTCTAGACGAATACGATATTGAGATTTTTTCCCAAAACGCGATTGGTTTTTAAAATCACTTCCGGATCTAGGCCTTTTACTAGTGAGTCCTGGTAAAGCCCCCAGACGGCGTATTTTTTTGAAACGGGGTCCTCGGTAACGAGACATAAAATAAAGACTCCTTTATTTTTTTTTATTTTATTGACATTTCATATTATAGAATAAGTCTAAATTAAGACTGAACTAAAAGATAAACAAAGTAAAGCTAAATCTATTGAAGTACTACAAACTTTGAAGTAGTACAAACAAAGTAGAATGGAATAAATTGTATCAATATCCGGATTTTTTGTATATGTGTAAAATGTATATATAAGAAATTTAGACTCTGTCTTCTGATTTGTTTTATAGAAATCTATCTAATTCCCCCTCCTCCAATTAATTTTGTATTTGTAGTTACAAGTTATCACGACATAATAGATAGGATTGGCGACCCAACATTTGGAGAAAAGGAGAGGGTAGATTATCAATCATGGAAAAAATAGATAGAGAAAAAAGCCGGCTATCGGAGTCGAACCGATGACCATCGCATTACAAATGCGATGCTCTAACCTCTGAGCTAAGCGGGCTTATATAACAAACAGAATATAGTGTATAGAAATACACTAAACTACCTGAGCTTAGTTAGCTATTAACTATTAATAATTTAATACTAAAATGTAGTAAATTAACTTTAATTAGCACTAGTATAGAACTACTATAACTAGTATAATATATAGTTCAGTATTCTTAAATTTAATTGTTAATTTAACGATGATATGGTTCTATAGTTAGTAGAAAAGTAATAAAAAATATCATATAACCAATTTTCAAATATATGACTATATATGACTAATTAGAATTTGGATTATATCATCGTGGATATTATATTTTTATTTATTTTTTTTATTAAATTAAATTAATTTATTTTTTTATTAATTTATTAAATATTAATATTTAATATATAATATATTATTATAGTATCAAACTTGAAATTATGACTAAAAAAAAATCTAATTATTTCTTAGAGGAGTTATAGCAAATTATGTTAATTATATTAACTACCCGATCGGCCCTCAGAAAAGGATAAGAATAAAGATACAATCCAAATTCTATTCTTCTGGTTTCATTTAGATTAGAAACGTAGGGGATAAGAAAGAATGAATATCGACCGTTCCAGTATTGCCAATCATGACAGAAAAATGAAAGAGAGGGGAAACCTATATATGTGATATATATGTATCCATATTGAATTGCAGATTCATCAATGATAGAATCATTTCTGATTGAAACAAATATAGTTTATCTAATAACTATAAAATAATAGAAGATGGCTAAAAAAATAGCAGTATACACTTTTTCGATATTAGAATCATTATCTAATGAATTCAACGTTTCCAATATAAATCAAAGAAGTGGATAAAATTATAACCGGATCCCGGTCTGAAGGGGGATATGGCGAAATTGGTAGACGCTACGGACTTGATTGAATT